TTATAAGTCAGCAACCTGAGATTTCACTTTAGTATTGAAAAACTCGAACTTAGTAGTTCTTGTGGATTTAATTCATTGAAATTCCATCCAATAAAACGGAAGAATTATAAATCTCCAAAATAATAGATAGGAATACTGCAAATAAAGCCATTGCGACACCCATCAAAGGAGTAGTTCCCCACCCAGGAGCTACTTTACCATATTCCGAATTCAACGGTTTCAATAAAGCCCCTACCGTAGTTTGTCTTGGACGAGATCTAGAACTACTCTCAACGGTTTGTGTAGCCATAAATCCGATTGTATTTATTGAGATCTGTTGACTTTGTATACCATTCCCCGGTAAATAAAGGATCTTATCAGAGATCCGTTGCGGTCTTGAATTCATATAAGAATGGAAACAGCAACCCTAGTCGCCATCTTTATATCTGGTTTACTTGTAAGTTTTACCGGGTACGCCTTATATACCGCTTTTGGGCAACCCTCTCAACAACTTAGAGATCCGTTCGAGGAACACGGGGACTAGTTGAATGAGCCTCCCAGCATTCAATATTGAATGCTGGGAGGCTCATTACTTCAATGTATATAATGAAAAATCATTTCTTGGTTGAAATTTTAGGTGGTTCTCGAAAAAAGATAGCGAAAAAAATTATCCCTAGAGTCGAGACTAATAGAAATGTATAAACCAATGCTTCCATAGATTCGATTGTGGTTTACAATTATAGCTTCCATACCTGTTTATTTAGGATTATTTCCCTGAGAAAGAAAGAGTCAACGAAAGGGTAATGATTAAATTAAGATTTCTCTAATCCGTAATGTCAAATCAAATTACAAAAAAAGAGACTAAAAATACGAAAGAAATTTTGTATCAGACTGCTTGTCTTCTTGTAGTTGGATCTCCTAGTTTTTGGAATGCTCCAAATTCTACTTGAGAATCTAAATCTGGATCAATACCAGCAAAAACATCTCTGAACAAGGTTCTAGCCCCGTGCCAAATATGTCCGAAGAAGAAGAGCAGCGCAAAAGAAGCATGTCCAAAAGTAAACCAACCTCTTGGGCTACTACGAAAAACACCATCCGATTTCAAAGTAGCTCGATCTAATTCAAAAATTTCACCCAATTGAGCCCGTCTAGCATATTTTTTCACAGTAGCAGGATCACTATAACTGACGCCGTTGAGTTCGCCACCATAGAACTCAACAGTTACACCTACTTGTTCTACGCTATATTTCGATTCTGCTCTTCGAAAAGGAACGTCGGCTCTAACAATTCCATCTCCGTCTATCAAAACGACTGGAAATGTTTCAAAAAAAGTAGGCATACGACGTACAAAGAGCTCACGCCCTTCTTTATCTCGAAATATTGGGTGTCCTAACCACCCAACAGCTATTCCATCCCCATTGTCCATGGAACCTGCCCTAAATAATCCCCCCTTTGCTGGATTATTGCCAATGTAATCATAAAAGGCTAATTTCTCAGGAATTTTTGACCAAGCTTCTGATAAACTTTGATTTTCGGCCAGACCGGCACTAACTCTTCGATATATTTCTTGCTGAAAGTATCCCTGATCCCATTGATAACGAGTGGGACCAAATAATTCGATCGGAGTAGTTGCTGAACCATACCACATAGTTCCGGCAACTACAAAAGCTGCAAAAAAGACAGCAGCGATACTGCTGGAAAGTACGGTTTCAATATTACCCATACGTAATCCTTTGTATAGACGTTGGGGCGGGCGGACACTAAGATGGAATAAGCCCGCCAATATGCCCAGTGTACCCGCTGCAATATGATGAGAGGCTATTCCCCCTGGAACAAAGGGATCAAAACCTTCTACGCCCCATGCGGGATTTACTGGCTGGACTTTTCCAGTTAGTCCATAAGGATCAGACACCCATATTCCAGGACCATACAAGCCTGTTACATGAAATGCGCCAAAACCAAAACAAGCCACCCCGGAAAGAAATAAATGAATTCCAAAAATCTTAGGCAAATCTAATGAAGGTTTTCCTGTACGTTCATCAGAAAAAATTTCTAGATCCCAATACACCCAATGCCAAATAGCTGCCAAAAAGCACAAGCCAGAAAACACAATATGTGCCCCGGCCACGCCCTCAAAACTCCAAATACCGGGATCCGTTACTGCTCCCCCTGTAATACTCCAACCGCCCCAGGAATTTGTTATTCCTAAACGAGTCATGAAGGGTATAACGAACATACCCTGTCTCCACATTGGATCAAGAACGGGATCAGAGGGATCAAAAACCGCTAATTCATAGAGAGCCATCGAACCGGCCCAACCAGCAACCAGAGCCGTATGCATTATATGGACAGAAATCAACCGACCAGGATCATTCAATACAACGGTATGAACACGATACCAAGGCAAACCCATGGAAAAACCCCTTTATCAAATAAAAATAGATACTATGTAACTTTATTGCATTGGAAAATACTATGACTATCAACGGACCCCTGTTCAGTGGATTATATCGCAGCAAGGGTTCATTTTTGTTCTATTCTATTGGTAATAATAGAACAATTATGTTTGTAGGAACAAAGAGAAGCAGATCTATTCTATACCCAATAAGTACCAATACGCAATGGGGGTTGATACCTTTTTATATAAGCAAATGTCGCCATATTTGTTCATCGTTGGAAGGCTCTAGTCGTAAGAATTATACTTTAATCATTCTATCGCCTTTTATGACCTTTTATAATGTATTCAAGACAGACTATATGATAAAAAATATCAACCTTTATTATATATGTTGCGATTCTGAAGAGACTAACCCGATTATCACGTTTCCATATCAAAGTGAAATATAGTACTTAATTCTTTTTTCTTTCAGTTAATGCCTATTGGTGTTCCAAAAGTACCCTTTCGAATCCCGGGAGATGAAGATGCAACTTGGGTTGACGTATAGTGCGACTTGTCAGATATAGTGGGTCGTATGGGCTTTCCCCGTTCTCTTCCCCGGTCGAGATATCCCCCCCTTCGCCCAAGAAAGATTGATTGAATCATCTAAAATTCGGAGCGTGAAGTTCAACTAGATCCATTTGCAGGGGGGTTCACAGACTAATAGTATCAATTAGAATAATTTATGGTTGGCTTGGTTAAACCAAAAAAATGACATGAAGTATCCAGGCTCCGTTTAAACAAATCCCAATTGATAATATATCGAGAATTACTGCTTGTATTGATAGAATAAATGAATTCAATATGTCGAATAGCCAATTTTTTGGCAAAGGCATGAGCCGAATGAAAAAAGGAAATCTTAGCAAAACAACAAAAAGCGGTATTATAAGCATTTGCCCTATATGTGCAAATCAAAATCGAGCATATTTTTACCCGGAGTAGAGCATAAACCTAAAAGAATTAAAGAGGCCCCTTCAAGAACAAGAAAATAACATCGTGGTTTGCATTCGATCTCGATGAAACAATAAATCAACGAGCAGTTAGTTCGAAAAGGTTACTTTAACTATAACAATCTTTTTTTTTGAGTGTATTTAATTTGCATATTATTGCATATTCAATCAAAAAAATTTCCTTTATATTTTATTATACGTATGGAATTTTACATTCTGTTTTTATGTTTATGATTCCTTTGTTCTATATAGTTATATATTTATCGTTAGTTATAGTAGAAATAAGGAAACGGGGAAGAAAAACTCATATTTATTGAAAAATAGAAGACAAACCCCCTCATTTTAAACTGCTATCCAAAAAGAAGAGGGCAGTAATCTACACATTGATTTTTTATTTTTTTTTGAACCGTATGCATCAAAAGGTGCGTGTACGGTTCCTAAGGGAGACAATTTTACCCTAATTAACCGACTTTATCGAGCAAGATTACTTTTTTTAACCCAAGAGATTACGACCGAGATCTCTAATTACCTTGTTGGTCTTATCGTATATCTCAGTATAGAAGATCAGACCCAGGATTTGTATTTGTTTATAAATTGTCCTGGCGGGTGGGTATTACCCGGAATAGCTATTTTTGATGCTATGCAACTTGTGCTACCAGATGTATATACAATATGCATGGGAATAGCCGCTTCAATGGGATCTTTGATCCTGGTCGGAGGAGAAATTACCAAACGTTTGGCCTTCCCTCACGCTTGGCTTTGGCGCCAATGAGTTTTTTTGAGAAAAAAAGATTATGCCTTCACAAAAAAAAATATCAATCAATTCAATATATATATTATGAGTAAAAATAGCATGGCACTTTGAATTCGATCCGCAAAATTTTGTTCGTTTTTTTCAAAACATTAGATTATGTATCGAGAGAGGAGTATGAGATAAAGGGTATTCCCGATTTTTTTATTTATCCGGAGTCCATTTCAGCGTCACAAACTTTTTTATTTTTATACCAAAAGACTCTTAATCCTAACCTAACAATATTTATGTTTGAAAGAGTACAAAAAAAAATTCCTTATTTAAGATCAAAAAGAAACTTTGGGATTGCTGAATTACAGATGAAATGAACGAAATGAATCTATAAAGCAACGGAGCCATCGTAGTATTTTGAACTCACGAAAAGAAGGGTGGTAATTGGACGATTTACTGAGATGGAAGAGAAAAGTAAATTTCATTGTCGAGCCGTATGCAATGCACAAAAGATGCACGTACGGTTGTTCAAGTTTATTGTGATTCTCTATCTTTTTTTTGTCTTCGACTCATCATGCGAGATAGAAGAACCCCCCTTTGTTATATCATCAGGGTAATGATCCATCAACCTGCTAGTGCTTTTCATGAGGGATCGACGGGAGAGTGTATGATGGAAGCGGAAGAACTATTGACTCTGCGAGAAACCCTCACAAAGGTGTATGCACAACGAACAGGCCAACCTTTTTGGGTTCTAACCGAAGACCTGGAAAGGGATGTTTTTATGTCAGCAAGAGAAGCCCAAGCTCACGGAATTATTGATCTTGTAGCGAATGAAGGAGTAGAAATAGTAAAGAAGGAACAATGGAAAGAGTAGAAGGAGTCAAAGTCGCAAATTGATATTTACTTTGCTGGGGAATATTCTATATAACTATAACTAGAAAAAATTCATAATCATCAGGTTAGGATTTATCTAAACCAGTCCCTTATGTAAATGATTCAGCATGCCAACTATTAAACAGCTTATTAGAAACACAAGACAGCCAATCAGAAACGTCACGAAATCCCCCGCTCTTCGGGGATGTCCTCAGCGCCGAGGAACATGTACTAGGGTGTATGTGCGACTCGTTCAGATTATGAACTGGGCCAACAAAAGAAATAAATTTTCCAGTATCAATGATCATTACCAGGGAATAGGATAAAATGGAAGAACTCTGGTCACTATCGAAAAAAAGATCTATCATATCCATCTATTGTGTATGAAATTTATGGTTTCTCTTGGTGTAACCCCAACAGCTCGATTTAAGATGAGAAGCAAGTTCCCATTGGTAGCAAGTGCTATACATTAAGCGGGAAAGTATTCTTTTTAAATAAAAAAGATTATGCTCCCATTTTTGCAAAACGGACTAACAGGGTCAGCTACCCAGCTAACCCTCAAAATGAAATACCGTTACTGTATAGGCGGATCTCGTTGTGAAAGACCTCTTACTGGATAATTCATGGGTAGAGCCAAAAATTTTGAATTGTACAAGTTACCAATAACGTTGACTAAACGAAGTAAAGGGCTCCGGTGTATAGAGAGGACCTCACCGTTTAAGAAGTAACCATAGAAACGAAGGAACCCACCATTTCTTTATTTATCTAGATTTACTACGTTTTTATTTGTGATCACTAGTATCAATCCAATTTCTTATTTCATTTGGGGTTGAGGCGAAATGCCGCAAAAAAAAAGAAAAAATCGTGGTCGGGAAGGTTATAGTAGCAAAAGCCATTTGAATTCTTTTTATACATTGGAAAAATCCGTTTTGTTATTAACAGCGAGGAAAAAAAAATAACTCAAAGAGAAAGAAAATCAATTAGTTATTTAACAAAGTTTAATTTATTCAATGACCAGAGTTAGACGAGGATATATAGCTCGAAGACGTAGAAAAAAAATGCGTTTATTTGTATCAAGTTTTCGAGGGGCTCATTCAAAAATAATGCGCATTATTGCGCAACAGAAAATAAGAGCTTTGTTTTCGGCTCATCGAGATAGAGATAAGAAAAAGAGAGATTTTCGTCGGTTGTGGATTACTCGGATAAATGCAGCAATTCGCGAAACAGAAAAAGGCGTATACTGTAGTTATAGTAAATTTATAAACGGTCTGTACAAGAGACAGTTAATTCTTAATCGCAAAATACTTGCACAAATAGCTATATTAAATAAGAATTGTCTTTATAGTATTTCCAATGAGATCGAGGATTCGAAAGAAGCGCCCGAAACTATTTAAACAAAGCTCCCCGGAGAAGGAACTCCGGGACGGGAAGATATAAAAAAAATGAGTCCGATAAAATAAAATGTAAAATACAATTACAATAAAGTAGTCAAAATGAACAAAGGCATTCAATAAAAAAAAGATTGCTTCTTCTTCGATTTTTCTTACGAGACAACAAAAAAATCCGGATTTTCGGATTTTTTCGAGCAAACCATCAATTGAAAAAAAAAGAAAAATCAAGAGTTAAACCTATTATTTTTTGGTTCGAAAACCTCGAAAACCCGTAGTTCTAACGGCCGACTTGGCTTTTTCAAATTGTTTCTCATTATTCAGAAAGGGTAACAAAGAGAGAATACGAGCTTGTTTTATAGCAATAGTAATTAATCGTTGTTGTTTCAGAGTCAATCTATTCACGCGCCTAGATAATATTTTTCCCTGTTCACTAATAAATCGACTAATTAAACTCATGTTTCTATAATCAATTCGGTCCCCCGGCTGGAGCGGGGGCAGGCGCCTACGAAAAGGCCGCTTAGATTTAAGGAAAGATCGCTTGGATTTATCCATGGTTTGTTTAGTTATTCTTTATAATATAAATAATATTCTGCCGAAAATCCTATTTCTAATTCATTTTTTGAGATCCGACCGGAATAGGATTTGGTTTTTTCTTTAATTTGAATTTGTTTTTTTTTTTATGTTATCTTTATTTAGATATTTATTTATATATATGTTATGTGCTTATCACTTATATTCTTATAAATTAAATGATATATATAGATTCTAGTTCAGAATCCTTTTTTATATTCTTTTTTCCTTTTTTATTCAAATTCAATTTCTAATAGAATATTATTCTATATATTAGAATTTAATTATTATCTATTGCATAGAATAATATGTCTGTTTATTACATTTTCTTTTTTTTATGCATATCATATTGAGCTCTTCCTTCAACCTTAAAAAGGTGATATACAGACGTTCGGTTCGATCTATTTTTTTATCTCTCCATGAATTGTATGCTTGTAACAATAGGGACAGAATTTTTTCAATTCCAATCGACTGGGTGTGTTGTGTCGATTCTTTTGAGTAATATATCGGGAAATACCCCTCGATTCTTTATTAACATTCTTTCGGACACAACTAGTACATTCCAAAATAACACTTACTCGGACATCTTTACCCTTGGCCATGAACCCCCCCTTTTTGTTAATTTTTGATTCAAGCAACTCTTTTCTTTTAGACCCGAAACGGAGAGAAAGAAATAAAATAGAAATTGCTAACTCGAAATACACTTTAAAAGAGTTCGTTGCAGTAAATAGAGGAATAGGCAATATGAAAAAAATAGTAATAGGAAATAGAATTTAGTTATAGTATAATAGGCGTAATCCAACGATTTCAAACTCTATTTCTAATCACAGTACAGTATTTCATTTGAGTCTCGTGTATGAGACTTTTGCCCTAGACCCACATTTAAATTTCCGTTGTCCCTCTATTAATTTTTTAATAGAAAATTTGAATTTTCAATTCGAGCTTGAGCACAAGCTTTGCTGAGGTTAAATCCTATTTTCTTTCTCCCTTTTCGAATATAAGGTCAAAGGGAGAAAGGCGGGGGATTAGTCACAGGTAGTGGATTCTAGCTCTACTCTTCGTTACCACTTTCCCATGTCAATAACTAGAATGAAAAAAAGGGGAATGTTAACGCATCCGGGAAAAAACGATTGATTTCTATCAATAGACCTGCTAAAGATCCGAACCATAAAGTACTTAGTACCGGTGCCACGGAGAGATATGTTTTTAGATCTCGCATTGAAAATCCTCCTTCTTTTTTTTTTCTTTATTTATATATTATATATTGTAACACATAAGAGAATAATACATATATGATAGATGATCAGATGCATATGTATTTCAAAAGAAAAACCACTTGTATTTGTACATGAAATTCCTAAGGCAAATGAAAATGTACACCAATCCCGGTAGAGAAGATTTTCTACCTTTATTTTAAGTTAAAAAAGATGCATCTTTCCTAATCAGCATTCCCTAAAAACCTTTTTTACTTTACATCGTATATGTATCCAAAGACTTTTATATTATATCATATATGATATGAAAAATAATAGTGAGATCTGTTCTGTATCTAAATATGATAAATAATGGTGTGGAAAAAAAAAGTATTATTTACAATAACACTGTAAACCTATTTTAAGGGATGTAGCGCAGCTTGGTAGCGCGTTTGTTTTGGGTACAAAATGTCACGGGTTCAAATCCTGTCATCCCTACCTATTACCTTTCCTCTGAAAAGTAAAGACGAATTCATTGAGATCGCTGAAATCGATTCAAATTAGACATACATAATCTATCATTTTTAGAATAGTATTCTATATAATACTATTAATATATAGCTTTTATCTACTATTTGATATAGCTTTTATCTACTATTTTATTATATATTAATAATTAATAAAAAATCATATTATAGTAACATATAATACTATACTATATATACATATAACACATCTACAATTCTAACTATATCGGCGATACTTATATATATGTGATATGCATGCAGGATTGGATTACAAAAGTAATCCCCCTTTTTCTTTACTATCTGTGATAAGAAAGCGCTCTTAGTTCAGTTCGGTAGAACGTGGGTCTCCAAAACCCGATGTCGTAGGTTCAAATCCTACAGAGCGTGATTTCCTTCTTGTTCGTTCTAATTAGAGTGAAATAACTGAATAAGAATCTTTTTTTTTTGATTGACCTACTTTATTTAAGGCACAGTAGGTCAATCAAAAAAGAAAAGATTTGTTAACTAATCAAAGGTCCAACTGATCACCACGTCTATATTGTAAATATGCAGTTACAAATAACCCAGCCAAAGTAATAGGAATCAAACCTAAGACGATTCCAAATAGAAGTACTTCAATCATTTCAATTTGTTTGAAAGGAAAAAAGGGGGGGGGTAATATCTATCCCTAAATATGAATCCTAATTGTCCATGAATCTCAATAACCAATTGTGGAAAACATACAGATTTCTTTTTATGATTATGAATTGTTGATTCAATTTATTTCAAATAAGTCGTATCTTGCTCAGACCAATAAAGAGAGCGGAGGTTATAGTTAAAGCTGCTAGGAGAAAACCGAAATAACTAGTTAGAGTAAGCATAAAGGAGCTAAATCAAATATGTTTTTTTTATACATATATTTTGAAAGCACTTACCTAAGTTTACATTTTTTTGTGAACAATAGGAGTAAAAATCAGAACAAATACCAATTGAAAGAATAAGTTTAATTTATTCCTCAATCATTACATTTATTATATTATAGATATAACTAAGAAAGATAAAGGAAGAGAGATAGAAAAAGAAATCGACTCATTGTCTGTGACATCTACAAATCCCGCGATTTCTAATAAACAGATTTTTTGAGCAACTCTTGGGGTAAACTAAGAAAAAGAAATAAGAACTATGTCATGTAACTTTGTTAAAAAAACTCTCACTATCGAAGAAGAAGCAGGAAAAGCATTTCTTTTTCTTAGTTTCATTCATTATGTTCAGCAATCGAGTTTATTCATATAATTTTTTAATTTTTTTTTATGATAAGAAATAAGATAAGACAAAGGATATCAACACGATCTCGCAAAA